TGAGGTATGAATATCTATCCGATACATTATTCACATGTCAGGAACCAGATTTGAACTGGTGACACGAGGATTTTCAGTCCTCTGCTCTACCAACTGAGCTATCCCGACGATTTACTGTGCATCATCCTAGCAGAGTACTTATATCTATGTCAATGAAAAGAACTCAAAAAGAAAATATTAACAAATCGGCCCTAGCCCCTGAATTTATTAGATATTCAAAAAGAAGACTTTTTTTTTAAATGTAAGGAAAAAGATATGGACTATGAATGATTCAATAACGGAGATTCCTTGAACATATATGTTCATATCATATTATACAAAACAAAAAAAATGAGATTGGATTGGAAGAAGATACGAGGATTTCTATTCGGATCCATTTGTGAAAGAACAGAGTGAATGAAATTAGAACGATATTTCATTTTGTTGAAACTGAGCCACTGATGAAAAAAAAAAAAAGAAAGAGGACGAGGATAAATAAAGAGCGAGGAAGTAAAATGGGCTTTTTAGTGGGGATAGAGGGACTTGAACCCTCACGATTTAAAAATTCGACGGATTTTCCTCTTACTATAAATTTCATTGTTGTCGGTATTGACATGTAAAATGGGACTCTCTCTTTATTCTCGTCCGATTAATCTTCAAAAGATCTATCAAACTCTGGAATGAATCATTTGATCACTGAATATTTGAATTCGATTCTTTTTTCAACTTCAATTGGAATTTATTCACAATAACTCTTCAATTTTTCATATAGTTTTTGATCTCTATCATTCTAATTCATAAAGAATAGAAATATAGAACTATAGGGTTTCTATAGATCCTTATCTCATCTTATTTCTTTAGACTTTCTATATATACTTAGACTTCTATATATACTTATACTAATATATTATCTAAATTTATTAGATAAATATTCTATATTCTAGAATATAAATAATCTAGAATCTAAAGAAAGAAGAAATCTAAAGAAAGAAGAAATAGAAGATTTGGGTTGTGATTAATCATTTGCTATATCAGTATGTATACGTACGTATTAGGTATATATAGAAATATTTTAGCTACTAACGTAACGTACGTAACGTAGTAAATTTCATTCGTTAGAACAGCTTCCATTGAGTCTCTGCACCTATCCCTTTTTCTTCTCATTTTCCATCGTTTCTTCTTTCAAAAAAAAGATTTGGCTCAGGATTGCCCATTTTTAATTCCAGGGTTTCTCTGAATTTGGAAGTTACCACTTAGCAGGTTTCCATACTAAGGCTCAATCCAATCAAGTCCGTAGCGTCTACCAATTTCGCCATATCCCCTTTCCTTTGAGACAAGGATCCAGTTGTCATTTTCTTTCATTTATATTGGCACTATTGAATTCATTAGGTAATGATTACTATATCGAAAAAGTGTATACTGCTATTTTCTTTTTTTGACCACCTTCTATTCTATATTCTCTATTGGATGAACCCTATTTGTTTCAATACGAAATGATTCTATCATTGATGTATCCGCAATTCAATATAGATAGATATATCCCACATATATATATGTCTTTACTCCTCCTTCATTTTTACAGTGCATCTTTTAATAGTGTAACGGTCGATATTCATTCTTTTTTTTTTCATTTCAAATTCTAATTTCATTGATATATTGATATTTTATTTTCTCCGATAGTTTCTTGTATTCCTATAAACTCTTGCTCTTATATCCCCGCCCGCTTAGCTCAGAGGTTAGAGCATCGCATTTGTAATGCGATGGTCATCGGTTCGATTCCGATAGCCGGCTCTTTTTCTTTATCAATTTTTTTCTTTTCATGATTGAAAATCTCGACTCTCGCTTTCTCTAAATGTCGGGTCACTTATCTATTATGTCATGGTAACTTGCAGCTATAGCTATGAATAAAAAAGTTGACTAGAACAATTAGATCTCTATAGAAAAAATTGGAAAACGTAACCTTCGCTTGAATTTTCTATATATACAAAAAATCCAAATATTGATAATATTTCTTTTCTTCTGTTTTTCTGTTTTGTAGGACTTTAGTAAATTTAGTTTTGCTTTGTTGATCCTTTAGTTCAGTCTGAATTTATCTTTTTTTTGTCAAATTAAAGTGAATAAAAAAGGAGCCTTTAATATGTCTCGTTACCGAGGACCTCGTTTCAAAAAAATACGCCGACTGGGGGCTTTACCGGGACTAACTAGTAAAAGACCCAGATCCAGAAGTGATCTTCAAACCCAATTGCGCTCTGGAAAAAGATCACAATATCGTATTCGTTTAGAAGAGAAACAGAAATTGCGTTTTCATTATGGTCTGACAGAGCGACAATTGCTTAAATATGTGCATATTGCTAGAAAAGCCAAAGGGTCAACAGGCCAGGTTTTACTACAATTACTTGAGATGCGTTTGGATAACATCCTTTTTCGATTAGGTATGGCTTCGACCATTCCTGGAGCCAGACAATTAGTTAACCATAGACACATTTTAGTTAATGGTCGTATAGTGGATATACCAAGTTAT